GAATGGTCTAGAAATCCAAATCTTAAGTAAAGTCATTTTTTCTTTGATTGAAAGACTAGAACTTCATAGTTCTTAATAAACCTAACTCATTCCAATTCCATCCAGTAAAACGGAGGAATTATAAATTTCTAAAATAATAGATAGGAATATCGCAAATAGAGCCATTGCGACCCCCATAAGTGGTGTAGTCCCCCATCCCGGAGCAACTTTACCATATTCTGAATTCAATGGTTTCAATAAACTCCCTACATTAGTTCGTCTTGGTCTTGCCCCAGATCCAGAACTATCCTCAACGGTTTGTGTAGCCATAAATCCTATTTAATGATTGGTTGAGATCTGTTGACTTTGTATACTATTCCGTTGTAGTTGTAAATAAACGATCTTATCGTAGATCCATTGTGATCTTGAAATTATCTAAAAATGGAAACAGCAACCCTAGTCGCCATCTCCATATCTGGTTTACTTGTAAGCTTTACTGGGTACGCCTTATATACCGCTTTTGGGCAACCCTCTCAACAACTAAGAGATCCATTCGAAGAACACGGGGACTAGTTAAAGTAATGAGCCTCCCATATTGGGAGACTCATTACTTCAATTGAATCATTTTAAAAAAATTATTTCATTTTTTAGTTGGAACCTTAGGAGGTTCTCGAAAAAAGATAGCGAAAAAAATTATTCCTAAAGTCGAGACTAAAAGGAATGTATAAACCAATGCTTCCATGGATTCGATCGTGGTTTACAATTATAGCTTCCACACCTATTCATTTTGGGATCATTTACCATATAAAGAAAGAAAAAGAGGCAAAGAAAAGATGGTGATTCACGTCAAGATTTCCCGAGTACCCGATGTCAAATCAAAAAAAAATAGAGGCGAAAGATACCACCGAAATGTCGTATCAGACTACTTGTCTCTTTGTAGTTGGATCTCCAAGTTTTTGGAATGCTCCAAATTCGACTTGAGCATCCAAATCTGGATCAATACCAGCAAAAACATCTCTGAACAAGGTTCTAGAGCCATGCCAAATGTGGCCAAAAAAGAAGAGCAAAGCAAACGTAGCATGTCCAAAAGTGAACCAACCCCTCGGACTACTACGAAAAACACCATCGGATTTCAACGTAGCCCGATCTAATTCAAAAATTTCACCTAATTGGGCACGTCTAGCATATTTTTTCACAGTAGCAGGATCAGAATAACTTACTCCATTAAGTTCACCCCCATAGAACTCAACAGTTACACCTACTTGTTCAACACTATACTTGGATTCTGCCCTTCTAAAAGGAACATCAGCTCTCACAATTCCGTCTTCATCTACCAAAACTACCGGAAATGTTTCAAAAAAAGTAGGCATACGACGTACAAAAAGCTCACGCCCTTCGTTATCTCTAAAGACGGGGTGTCCTAACCATCCAACAGCTATTCCATCTCCGTTGTCCATTGAACCTGCTCTGAATAATCCCCCTTTTGCCGGATTATTACCAATGTAATCATAAAAAGCTAATTTTTCGGGAACTTTAGACCAAGCTTCTGATAAACTCAGATTTTCGGCTAGCCCGGCGCTAACTCTTCGATATATTTCTTGCTGAAAGTATCCCTGATCCCACTGATAACGAGTAGGACCAAATAATTCAATTGGGGTAGTTGCTGAACCATACCACATAGTTCCAGCAACAACGAAAGCTGCAAAAAAAACAGCAGCGATACTACTGGAAAGTACAGTTTCAATATTGCCCATACGTAATCCTTTGTATAGACGTTGAGGAGGACGGACACTAAGATGGAATAGACCTGCTAATATGCCTAATGTACCCGCTGCAATATGATGAGACGCTATTCCTCCCGGAACAAAAGGATCAAAACCTTCCGCGCCCCATGCTGGATTTACAGCTTGTACTTTTCCAGTTAGTCCATACGGATCGGACACCCATATTCCAGGACCATACAAACCTGTTACATGAAATGCGCCAAAGCCAAAGCAAGCCACCCCTGAGAGAAATAAATGAATTCCAAAGATTTTGGGCAAATCCAACGAAGGTTTTCCTGTACGTTCATCAGTGAATATTTCTAGGTCCCAATATACCCAATGCCAGATAGCTGCCAAGAAGCACAAGCCAGAAAACACAATATGTGCCCCTGCCACACCTTCATAACTCCAAATACCCGGATTCGTTACAGTTGCTCCTGAAATACTCCAACCACCCCACGAATTGGTTATTCCTAAACGAGTCATGAAAGGTATAACGAACATACCCTGTCTCCACATTGGATCAAGAACGGGATCAGAGGGATCAAAAACCGCCAATTCGTATAAAGCCATCGAACCGGCCCAACCTGCAACTAGAGCTGTATGCATTATATGAACAGAAATCAATCGACCGGGATCATTCAATACAACAGTATGAACACGATACCAAGGCAAACCCATGGAAATACCCCTTTATCAAAGAAAAATAGACACTATGTCGCTTTAATTTTATCGCATTGGAAAAACAACTATATATACTATGTAGCTAACCTTTTCAGTAGATTCTGTATCAGAAAGGGTTAATATTTATTCGATTCCATTGAAAATAACGGAACAATTCTGTTCGTAAGAACAAAGAGAAGCAGATCTATTCTATACCCGATAAGTACCAATACGCAATGGGAGGATTGGTCCCATTTTGGGGGAACGAATGGATAGATACTTGTTTATCATTCAAACGATCGATACCTTCGTGAAAATTTTTTCTTTCTTCATTCTGTCTTACTCTATAAACCTTCCAGTCTCTGTATCAAATAAACTAAACCGAAAAAAGGGATGAAGACAATAAACAAGTGATTGTTACGTTTCCATATTAAAGTAAAGTATAGTACTTAATTTTTTTCTTTAATTTAATGCCCATTGGTGTTCCAAAAGTACCTTTTCGGAGTCCTGGAGAGGAAGATGCGGTTTGGGTTGACGTATAGTGCGACTTGTCAGACATATTGGGTCATATGGGATTTACCCGTTCTCTCCCCCGATCGAGATATCCTCCGTTTCGCCCAAGAAATATTGTATTGAGTACACCATCAATCATTCGGAGCGTGAAGTGCAATTAGATCAATTTATATTGGGGATCAATATTATCAATTTAGAAGAATTTATGGTTCACTTGGACCGATAAAATAAAGTATCCAGGCTCCGTTTAGAAAATACCAAATCGGTAACAAATTGGTAATATAATATATGTATGATTACCACTTGTATCATAAACTATTCTTAGACTTCCTATTACTATAGGAATGATAGGAATGATCCTAAACTGCCAACCAATGAAATAGTATGATGAATACATCAAATAGTTTGGGGAAAGCAAGACACGAAATGAATAAAAAAAAAACAGAAATCATAACAAAAAAGTGGTACTGAGACCATTTGCCCTATATGTGCAAATCGAATTCGGACGGATCTTTTCCCGGAGTAGACCATGAACCTAAAAGAATTGAAAGGGGCCCAGTCAGGAACAAGAAAATGACATCGTGATTTGAATCTCGATGAAACAATACATCAATGAGAGGTTAGTTTAATAAGTTCAGTCAATTCTTTTTTTTTGAGGGAAGAGAGCCAAAACTCATATCATTTTTTTAATGGAGGACCCTTCAAAAAAAAAGCAAAAACCTATTATAGAAAAAAAGAAATAAAACAGGAATCGACACATTGATTCTTTTTTTTCGAAATTTTTTTTTGAACCGTATGCATCCAAAGGTGCACGTACGGTTCCTAAGGGATACAATTTTGTCCTAATCAACCGACTTTATCGAGAAAGATTACTTTTTTTAGGCCAAGAGGTTGATAGCGAGATCTCGAATCAACTTGTTGGTCTCATGGTATATCTCAGTATAGAAGATGATACTAAGGATCTTTATTTGTTTATAAATTCTCCCGGCGGATGGGTAATACCAGGAATAGCCATTTATGATACTATGCAATTTGTGCCACCTGATGTGCATACAATATGCATGGGATTAGCCGCGTCAATGGGATCTTTCATTCTGGTCGGAGGAGAAATTACCAAACGTCTAGCATTCCCTCACGCTTGGCGCCAATGAGTTTTTATTTGAAAAAAAAAAGGAAGACTATGCCTTCGCCATATTGATTATAAATCAAATAATAAGTAATAATAGCATGGCATTTCGAGTTCGATATTAACAAATTTGTATTGTTTTTTCATAAGATATGATTTTGTATCGAAATAGTAGTATGAAACAAAGGTTATTTCCGATTTGCTCTTATGTGTCGGGAGTACATTTCAGCGTCACAAACCATTTTGCTTCCACACTAGAAGTCGGTCTCTTTCAGATATTTATATTCTGAAAGAACGAGTACGAAAATGAAAAAAAAAAAGATCATTTTTTCCTTATTTGATCGTATCAGAAAGAAACTTTGGGATTGCTAAATCACAGACGAGATAAATATAGAAAGTAACAGAACCATCATAGTATTTTTTTTTACTTCTACGAAAGGAAGGGTGGTAAATGGATCATTCAACGATCTGTATCGGATGGATTCTATTTCTTTCTTCGATAGAATCGAAGAGAAGAAAAAAAGTCAATTCCATTGCGGAGCCGTATGCAATGAACAAAAGATGCCTGTACGGTTGTTCAATTCGATTTTCTTTTTCTTCTTGGTAGTTTTTTATCCCTTTTTGAGTTTAGCTCAATCATGCAAAATCGAAGAACCGTTCATGATGTTATATCAATATCATCAGGGTTATGATTCACCAACCTGCTAGTTCTTTTTATGAAGCACAAGCAGGGGAATTTATCCTGGAAGCGGAAGAACTACTGAAACTTCGCGAAACCCTCACAAAGGTTTATGTACAAAGAACGGGCAACCCTTTATGGGTTGTATCCGAGGACATGGAAAGGGATGTTTTTATGTCAGCAACAGAAGCCCAAGCTCATGGCATTGTTGATCTTGTAGCGGTCGAAAACGAAAATACTGAGGATTTAGTGTAAATCTATTTCAAACCATAATTCGAATTTTCTGTGATTTGATATTGAATAGAAATAATTCATAATCATCAATCATCAGGTTAAGATCGATCTAAACCAACTCATTTTATTCTATATATAGATATATACATACGACATGCCAACTATTAAACAACTTATTAGAAACACAAGACAGCCAATAAGAAATGTTACGAAATCTCCCGCTCTTAGAGGATGTCCTCAGCGTCGAGGAACATGTACTAGGGTGTATGTGCGACTCGTTCATTCAGATCATGAGTTCGAACAAATGAGACCATTTTTTCAGTATCAATGATCAGTACCAATGAATAGGATAGATAGAGAAGATCTATCATATACCTATATTGTATAGATATATGGAATTTATGGTTTCCATTGGTGCAAATCCAATCATCTAGATTTGAAATAAGAAGCAATTCCCCATTGGTAGCAAACGGTTATCCATTAAGCGGCGGAAATAGTATTATAAGAAGCAAAATAGTATTATAAGAAGCAAAAAAGTTATGCTTCTTTTCTTGAAAAACGGACTAACAGGGTCAGCTACCTAGCCAACTTTCATAATTAAATGCCGTCACTGTATGAATAATTCGTATTGTGAAAGAGCTATTACTGTATAATTGATGGGTAGAGCCAAAGAGTGTGAACTATACAAGTTCACAATAACATTTGATTAAATGAAAGAAGAGGCTCCGGTGTATAGAGAGGACCTCACCGTTTAAGAGGTAACCATAGAAACGATGGAACCCACTATTTTTTTATTTAGTATCGTTAGACTGTCTTATTTCCCGGTGAAATAACTGGAAGGAATAGAATTTGAAATCGTGGTTGGGAAGGTCATAGTAGCAAAAGCCATTGGAATTGAGATTTTATATATCGGAATAATCCGTTTTGGTATTAATTGACCGGGGAAGGGGAAAAGGATGACTGAAAGAAGAAAAATCAATTAGTTATTCATTAAGGTTTAATTTGATTCAATGACCAGAGTTAGACGAGGATATACAGCTCGGAGACGTCGAACAAAAATTCGTTTATTTGCATCAACCTTTAGAGGGGCTCATTCAAGACTTACTCGAACGATTACTCAACAGAAAATGAGAGCTTTGGTTTCCTCTCATCGAGATAGAGGCAGGCAAAAGAGGGATTTTCGGCGGTTGTGGATCACTCGGATAAATGCAGTAACTCGTGATAATAAGGTATTCTATAGTTATAGTAGATTTATACACAATCTGTACAAGAAGCAATTGCTTCTTAATCGTAAAATACTTGCGCAAATAGCTATATCAAATAAGAATTGTCTTTACATGATTTCCAATAAGATCATCAAATAAAGGAGATTCTAAAGTAATATACAGGAATGATTGAAACAGAATTCCCCGGAGAATGAACTCCGGGAAGATATAGAATAAAAATCCATTAAGATAAGTAGTAGGAATGAACGAACATATTTCAATAAAAAAAAGATTTCTTCTTCCCGCATTTTTTCTTTCTTATAACACAAGAATCAAATCTGGATTCTAGACCTTTTCGGACAAAACATCAATCTGAGCTTAAGTTCCGATTGGAGTTTTGAGTCAATTGAGGAGTATGCCTATTTATTTCTGGTTCTAGGCCCAGTAGTTCTTGGGATCGACTCGGCTCTCTCAAATTGTTTCTCATTATTAAGAAAAGGTAACAAAGATAAAATACGAGCTTGTTTTATAGCAATAGTAATTAATCGTTGTTGTTTCAAGGTCAATCTATTCACTCGTCTAGATAATATTTTTCCTTGTTCACTAATAAATCGACTAATTAAACTCATGTTTCTATAATCGATTCGATCCCCCGATCCAATTGGGGGCAAACGCCTACGAAAAGATCGCTTGTATTTACGAAAAGGTTGCTTGGATTTATCCATGGTTTATTCCTTATCTCTAAAATTCTCTTCCTTTATTCATTTCAGATCCAACCGAAATAGGGCTTAATATATTATTTATATTATTTGATTCATATATTATCTATCTATACACATGACATAATATCTACATGAAATCCGGTTTTATTTGTACATAATATGTATATTATATATGTTAAGTTCTTACTCTTACTATTCCTTGGAAAGATCGAACACATGATGTTCCCTTCGATCTATTTCTTTATTTCCCCATGAATAGTATGCTTGTGACAATAGCGACAAAATTTTCTCAATTCTAATCGACTGGGTGTATTGTGGCGATTCTTTTGAGTAATATATCTAGAAATGCCCGACGATTCCTTATTAACACCATTTCGGACACAACTGGTACATTCCAAAATAACTCTGACTCTGACATCTTTACCCTTGGCCATGAACCTCCTTTAGATTTTGGATCGACTTAACTTAACTCTTCTAGTTTCGATCCGAACCGAAGAAGACGAAAAAAATCAATAGAAGGTACTAACGAGAAATGCAATTTCGAAAGATTTCGTTGTACTTATTTCATTCTACTTATTGTTTTGTTATTATCTAATTAATAGAATATTAATAGAGTAATTATTTAAGTTAAGCAATACAAAATTAGAGTAATAATTAAGTAATACAATTTCCTTCTAACTATCAATTATTTATATCCTAAATCCCAATATGTCAGTTAAGTATCTTCTTACTATGCTATGAGTTCGTGCAGCCTACCCTAGATTGGCTACAAATTAAAATGGAATTTCTGTTTTCCTAAATTAGATCTTGGATCTACCGGATTTTTTAGAAGGCTCAATACACTTTTTTTGTCTTTCCTTCCTATCCTAAAGAATTGAAAAGGGGAGACAAAATTTGAGTCACGGCATGTGGAATTTAATTTCCGCATTTCTTCCCATATCAATAACGAAAATTAAAAAAAAGGGAATGACAAGGCATCTGGGAATAAACGATTAATTTCTATCAATAGACCCGCTAAAGACCCAAACCATAGAGTAGTTAGCACAGGTGCCACAGAGAGATATGTTTTTATATCTCGCATTGAGAAAATCCTCCTTCTTTATTGTAATACATATATGGTCAGATGCTGTAGTTCAAGATCATTTGTATTTATTTTTACGCGGAATTACTAACTAAAGTGGATATGTCCAATGAACCAATAGATGAGATTTGTCTGTCCCACAAAAAGAAAAAAAATGACCCCTTCCTCCCGAGCATTACTGATAAATATTAATTCTTTTGTTATACGTTAGGTTGGGTTTCAAATGTATATAATTCTTTTATTATATGAAACCAAAAAGAAGAAATGACAATAAAGTTGGATATAAATGGAGGATAAAATAACGATGTGGAAAACAAGACACGGATTTTGTACAATGACACTGTACAACAATTTTGAAAAGGGATGTAGCGCAGCTTGGTAGCGCGTTTGTTTTGGGTACAAAATGTCACGGGTTCAAATCCTGTCATCCCTACCTATTACTTCTCCTATGGGCAGTAACGAGGGATTAATTGATCGCCATTAAAATGGGGCATAATCTTTAATTGTTGGATATTATACGTATGCTAAATCCGTTAGAACTTTAATCTGTTAGAAATGGAAAAAAAAGAGTTTTTCTTTTGAAAGCGCTCTTAGTTCAGTTCGGTAGAACGCGGGTCTCCAAAACCCGATGTCGTAGGTTCAAATCCTACAGAGCGTGATTCCGTCTATCTTATATCGAATCATGATAAAATCACTTAACAAAACAAAGTTGAATTGCAATGACCTCCTGCAAGGAGGAGGTCAATCAAAAAAAGAAATGTTACTCTACTCAATCAAAGGTCCAACTGATCACCACGTCTGTATTGTAAATATGCAGTAACGAATAATCCTGCTAAAGTAATAGGAATTAGACCTAAGACGATTCCAAATAGAAAAACTTCAATCATTTCGGTTTATTTAAGGAGATAAAAAAAGAGGTAAGATCTATCCCTAAATATTAATCTTAATTATCCGTGAATCTCAATGACCAAGAAAAGAATTGGCAATTGGTGCGGTAAAGAACCATAGAATATCCGGGATCTCCGAAAAAGATTTTTCTGAATTATCCAGTTAATTCATTTCAAATAAGTCGTATCTTGTTCAAACCAATAAATAGAGCTAGGGTTATAGTTAAAGCAGCCAGTAAAAAACCGAAATAACTAGTTATAGTAAGCATGAAAGGGCTAAATTAGATATGTTTTTTTGCTACATATGTTGATAAAACACTTACCTAAGTTTCCATTTTTCCCAGATACGAGGGTAATAAAAACCAATTAAAAGAATTAGTTTAGTTCCAATGGAAAATTTTTGATTCATCAGTCAGTATAGATAATACTAAAAAAGAGATAGAGTGACATAGGTAAAATAAATTGATTCATCAGATGTGACATCGACCAATCCTGTAATTCCGAATCAACGTCAACAGATTCTTTGTCCAATTTGGGAGTTGACTAAAGTAATAGTAATAAGAAGTGTATCATGTAACTTCATTCAAAACTCAAATTGAATTTTAGTTGGAATGACAGAATTCTATTTGCAAATAACTTCAATTTTTTGATCATTTCTTTTCTTTTTCAATAGGATCTAATCCATTTTATTTTGGGGGAAGCGAACGACCTGATACTACCTTATTACTTATTTTAAGTGATTGCATTCAGTCTAGTAATAGGTTAATTAATTGCCCATACGATATCGAATAATAATAAAAAAGTGTTCCATGATACATCGAAAGGATCTATCGAAAAACTAAAACTTTTACTTGAATTTACTTTTTTTTTAGTCTTTTTGTTTTTTGGGGGGGTCAAAAAGTCGATTCGAAGACGAACCACTTCAATTATCCTTTTAGGTTCTATATTCTGTCTTTCCACATCATAGAGTTCCAGACTTGTAGGTCGGGCACGAACTAATCTTTGTCTTGGTGGACCTAATCCAACAATGATTACATCACGAATATTTATTTATGTTTTCTTTTTTCATTAGATCTTATGTACCTTATATGAAATATATTATATATTTAATATATTCTATAATAATTCTAGTTAGAATTCTAGTTCTA